TGTCCTGTTTTCCACATCATTCTTTTTTCCTCTAACTATTAACTATATATAGTTAATTATATAAAATGTTTTTGTCGGCAAAATTTCATCTGCTGGATCTTTGTACATATGCATTTTAGTTAGTAATTCCTAATTACTAATTCAATTTATTGCAAAAACAAATGACCTTGAACTACAACATTGAGTTATCTATGATCTATGTATTAGAATTAAGAATATCGAACTAGACTATATATGTATTACAATATACAATAAAAATAAAGAAACAAATAAAGAATTACAAGAAAAAGTAAATATAAAATAAAAGAAGAAGGAGGATTTTCAATGCGAGATATAAAAACATATCTCTCCACGGCACCTGTGCTAACCACTTTATGGTTTGGGTCTTTAGCGGGTCTATTGATAGAAATTAATCGTTTATTTCCAGATGCCTTGTCATTCCCCTTTTTTTCATTTTTATTGAATCCTTTTATTTATATGTGAAGAAATGAAGAAGATTTTAGATAAATTCTACGTAACATGGCTCCAATTTTGCTCTCTTTTTCTTTTTGATTTAGGATAGGAAAGAAGAAATAAAAAGTATATCGAACTTCAGTCAAGATAAGGTGAATCTACGATATAATTTTGGGAAAAATAAATGGAAAAGTGGATCAAGTCTAGGGGTGGTTCGATGAAATTCTAATATAGAAATAAAAAAATACTGAGATTAGATATGAAGAATTTATAGTTAGAAAAAATTGTATTACTTAATTATTACTAGATTCTGAATATTCTTCTCTTAATGAACATGACTATCTTTCTTTATAGTTCTAGTAATTTCTAATAATTAGATTTTAGATTATAGTGCTTCGAAGTCATTCAAATTATTAGAATTTGAAAAAAGAATCTTTTATTAATATAGATTTTTTTTGTTTTCTTCTTATTAATTATTTTATATTTGGTTCGGATCAAAAAAAAAATGAGGAAAGTTCTAAAATGAAGTCAATCCAAAATTAAAAGGAGGTTCATGGCCAAGGGTAAAGATATCAGAATTATAGTGATTTTGGAATGTACCTGTTGTGTTAGAAAGGGTGTCAATAAAGAATCGACGGGCATTTCTAGATATATTACTCAAAAGAATCGACACAATACACCCAATCGATTAGAATTGAGAAAATTTTGTCGCTATTGTCAAAAGTATACAATTCACGGGGAAATAAAGAAATAGATGGAACAGAGTGCGTGATTTTTTAAAGGAGCGGGACTTAACATAACATATATATAATACAAACCAATTTTGGTCGGATCTTCAATGAAGAAAAAAAAAAAGAGAATTGTATTTTCTATATTATTTTATATATAAGGAATAAACAAACAAGGGATAAGCAAAACATGGATAAATCCAAACAACTTTTTCGTAAATCCAAACGATCTTTTCGTAGGCGTTTACCCCCAATTGGATCGGGGGATCGAATCGATTATAGAAACATGAGTTTAATTAGTCGATTTATTAGTGAACAAGGTAAAATCTTATCTAGACGGGTGAATAGGTTGACCTTGAAACAACAACGATTAATTACTATTGCTATAAAACAAGCTCGTATTTTATCTTCGTTACCTTTTCGTAATAATGAGAAACAATTGGATAGAGCTGAGTCGATCCCTAGAACTACTAGTCCTAGAACCAAAAATAAATAGATAGACTCTTCAAAACTCCAATCGGAACTCAAGCTCAGATTAATGTTTTGCTCGAAAAAACCTAGAATCAAAATTGGATTCTTGTGTTATAAAAAAGGAAAAATGGGGAAGCAATCTTTTTTCTTGAAAGATGTTCGTTTATTCCTAATACTCAAAATCTTCATTTCTTTTTCTTCTATCTTCCCGGAGAACGGACTCCGGGAAATTCTGCTTCAATCATTCTTGTTTCTTGTATAGTGGATTCTATTAAGATTCTTTTATTCCTTTATTTTTGATTGATGATTTTATTGAAAATCATATCAAAACAATTCTTATTTGATAGGGCTATTTGCGCAAGTATTTTACGATTCAGAAGCAATTGTCTCTTGTACAGATTGTGTATGAGTTTGCTATAACTATAGAATACTCTTTCCTCGCGAGTTACTGCATTTATACGAGTGATCCACAAACGACGAAAATCTCTCTTTTTCCTGCTCCTATCTCGATGAGAGGAAACCAAAGCTCTCATTCTTTGTTGAGTAGTCGTTCGAGTAAGTCTTGAATGAGCCCCTATAAAGGTTGATGCAAATAAACGAATTTTTTTTCGACGTCTCCGAGCTGTATATCCTCGTTTAACTCTGGTCATTGAATCAAATGAAACTCTCTTGAATAACTAATTGATTTCTCTTCTTTCAGTCACCCTTTTCCTCCGGTCGATTAATAACAAAACGGGTTATTCCGATATATAAACTATAAATTCCAATGGCTTTTGCTACTATGACCTTCCCGACCACGATTTTATTCTTCCAGGTATTTCGAAAATGCTACTAAATAAAAAAGAATAGTGGGTTCCCTCGTTTCTATGGCAACTTCTGAAACGGTGAGGTCCTCTCTATACGCCGGAGCCTCTTATTTCATTTCATCAAATTTTATTGTGAACTTGTATAGTTCACACTCTTTGGCTCTACCCATATATTTTTCAATTAGAATTTTTTTTTTTAATTCTAATTAGAAAGTAATAAATAGTCCTTTTCACAAAAAAGCTATCCATACAGTGACGGCATTTAATTCTGAAAGTTAGCTGGGTAGCTAACCCTGTTAGTCCGTTTTTTCAAGAATAGGAGCATAACCTTTTTGCTTCTTATAAATTTATTTCCTCCGCTTAATGGATAACTTTTTGCTACCAATGGAAAATTTCTTCTCATCTCAAACGGAGTGATTGGATTTACACCAATAGAAACCATAAATTCCATAACATAAACATAATAGGTCAACGATAGATCTTCATTTTTAGATATTATAAAATAGTCAATTAAATGTCCGTCTTCCACTCTATCTATCCTATTCATTGGTAGTGGTCGTAAATAATTTTTTTTTCATTTCTTCAAATGAAATGATCTGAACTGAACGAGTCGCACATACACCCTAGTACATGTTCCTCGACGCTGAGGACATCCTCGAAGAGCGGGAGATTTTGTGACATTTTTTATTGGCTGTCTTGCGTTTCTAATAAGTTGTTTAATGGTTGGCATGTCGTGTCTATAGAATCTCATTCTAGATAGAATAGAACGGTTTGGCTTAGATCGATCTTAACCTGATGGTTGATGATTATGAATGATTTCTATTCAATATCAAATCACGGAAAATTAAAATTTGTAAGTGGAATTCTATATTTATACGAAATCCCCAGCATTTTCATTTTCGACCGCTACAAGATCAACGATGCCATGAGCTTGGGCTTCTGTTGCTGACATAAAAACATCCCTTTCCATATCTTCGGATATAACCCATAAAGGGTTGCCCGTTCTTTGTACATAAACTTTTGTGAGGGTTTCGCGAAGCTTCAATAGTTCTTCTGCTTCCAGAATAAATTCCCCTGCCTGTGCCTCATAAAAAGAACTAGCAGGTTGGTGAATCATAACCCTGATGATATTGATATAACATCACGAATGGTTCTTCTATCTCTATCTTACATGATTGAGTTCAAGTAAGGGGGAAGATAAAAAAAAAATTAAACAACCGTACGGGCATCTTTTGTACATTGCATACGGCTCTGCAATGGAATTTCTTTTTCGATATAAGAAATTCTATCAAAAAAATAAATAGAATCCATCCGATCCAAATCGTTAAATGATCCATTTACCATCCTTCCTTTCGTAGTAGAAAAAATACTATGATGGTTCTGTTGCTTTATATATTTATCTCATCTGTGGTTTAGCAATCCCAAAGTTTCTTTTTGATACGATCCAACAAGAAGGATCTAATAATTTTTTCCATTTTTTGACTCTTTTTCTCATAACATAAAGATAAGAAAGAGACTTCTGGTGTGGAATAAAAATGGTTTGTGACGCTGAAATTTATTCTTGACACATAAGATCAAATTGGGAATAACCCTTCTTTCATACTACTATCTCGATACAAAAATCTCATGTTATAAAAAAACAATAATGTTTGTTCATATCGAACTCGAAGTGCCATGCTATTATTACTTATTCTTTATTTTATTTTTTTATTTGATTCATATTTGATACAGCGAAGGCATAGTCTTCTTTTTTTCTCATCTCAAATAAAAAACTCATTGGCGCCAAGCGTGAGGGAATGCTAGACGTTTGGTAATTTCTCCTCCGACCAGAATGAAAGATCCCATTGAAGCGGCTAATCCCATGCATATTGTATGTACATCTGGTGACACAAATTGCATAGTATCATAAATGGATATTCCTGGTATTACCCATCCGCCTGGAGAGTTTATAAACAAATAAAGATCTCTAGTATCATCTTCTATACTGAGATATACCATGAGACCAACAAGTTGATTCGAGATCTCGCTATCAACCTCTTGGCCTAAAAAAAGTAATCTTTCTCGATGAAGTCGGTTGATTAGGGCAAAATTTTATCCCTGAAGAACCGTACATGCACCTTTGGATGCATACGGTTCGAAAGAATTGCGAAAAAAAATCAATGTGTTGATTCCAGTCCTATTTCTTTTTTTTTTTTTTTTTAACAGGAGTTTTGGCCTCCTTCTCTATATTCTATAATGTCAATGTAGAAAATAAAAAAGAATTTTCTGAACTTATTGAACTAACTTCTCATTGATGTATTCTTTCATCGAAATTCAAATAACGATGTAATTTTCTTGTTCCTGAATGGGCCCTTTCAATTCTTTTAGGTTCTTGTTCTACTCCGGGGGAAGATTTTTGCCCGAATTACATTTGCGCATATAGGGCAAATGATTTCAGTACCACTTCTTTTTTTTTTTCAATTCGTTTCATACCTTTCCCTAAATTATTCAATGTATTCATCATACTACTCCTTTGGAGTAGGCAGTTTGAGATTATCTCTATATTAAGTATAATAATAGCCTCTGATACAAGTGGTAATCGTGTAATAATATATTCCATATAATATATAATAGATTCTATTATAGTTCTATTTTAGTAAGTGAGATTATATTGAATTACTAATGACTTTCTTCAATTCTTAAGAATTTCATTAGATTTATATATTTTCTTTTTATTTTTATATTCTTTCTCAATTAAATACTTCTATATTTTAAGAAGTTTTTATTTTTATAGTTTATATTACTACATTTACACTCCCATTCTATTACTTTAACTTTGCTCTTACCATTTATTCTCTGAACGGAGCCTGGATACTTTATTTTATCAGTTCAAGTAAACCATCAATTATTATAATTGATAATATTGATCCCCAATAGGAATTATTGTGCTTCACGCTCCAAATTATTGATGGTTAAATCAATACAATATGGAATATATATCTATTGGATTGGGTGAAACATAGAATACTCGATCGGGGGAGATAACGGGGAAATACCATATGACCAATATGTCTGACAAGTCGCACTATACGTCAACCCAAACCGCATCCTCCTCTCCAGGACTCCGAAAAGGTACTTTTGGAACACCAATGGGCATTAAAATAAATAAAAAAATGAAGTACTATACTTTACTTTAATATGGAAACGTAACTATTGTCTTCATCCTTTTTATTTTCTCTTTTAAAATTCTATATATATATATAGAATTTTAAAAGAGAAAATATATATTATATATCGAAATTAGAATCTAAATTTTTATCTTTTTATATCTTATCATCTTATATTATCTATATTATATAAGATGATAAGAAAATATTCTATTAGAATAAAGAACTATAGAATATATAAAAAAGAACTAAATATTATTCATTCTTCTATTCTAATATCTAATAGAATATTCTCTTTCTTATTATATAGATAGAATTTAGAATTCTAGTATATATAAGTATATAGAGGAAGACAGAATGAATAAAGAAAAATTGGAACGAAAGGGATCGATTGGATCGGCCTATTGTTCGAATGATTTCAAATGATAAACAAGTATCTATGCACTCTTTCCCATAAAAACCTCCCATTGCGTATTGGTACTTATCGGGTATAGAATAAGATCTGTTTCTCTTTGTTATTATAAATAAAAGAAAGGAATAAAAATCAATATTAATCCTTTCCTATACAAAATATACCGAACAGGTGAAGTACGTTAAGTACATGGTTTAGTCTTTTCCAATGCGATAAAGTTACATAATGTCTATTTCTTTTTCAGAAAGGGGTATTTACATGGGTTTGCCTTGGTATCGTGTTCATACTGTTGTATTGAATGATCCCGGTCGATTGCTTTCTGTCCACATAATGCATACAGCTCTAGTTTCTGGTTGGGCTGGCTCGATGGCTCTATATGAATTAGCGGTTTTTGATCCCTCTGACCCTGTTCTTGATCCAATGTGGAGACAAGGCATGTTTGTTATACCCTTCATGACTCGTTTAGGAATAACCAATTCGTGGGGGGGTTGGAGTATTTCAGGAGGAACTATAACGAATCCGGGCATTTGGAGTTATGAAGGCGTGGCAGGGGCACATATTTTGTTTTCTGGCTTGTGCTTCTTGGCAGCTATCTGGCATTGGGTTTATTGGGACCTAGAAATATTCTCTGATGAACGTACGGGAAAACCTTCTTTGGATTTGCCCAAGATCTTTGGAATTCATTTATTTCTCTCAGGAGTGGCTTGCTTTGGCTTTGGCGCATTTCATGTAACAGGCTTATATGGTCCTGGAATATGGGTGTCTGATCCTTATGGACTAACTGGAAAAGTACAATCTGTAAATCCAGCGTGGGGTGCGGAAGGCTTTGATCCTTTTGTTCCGGGGGGGATAGCTTCTCATCATATTGCAGCAGGTACATTGGGCATATTAGCAGGTCTATTCCATCTTAGTGTCCGTCCGCCTCAACGTCTATATAAAGGATTACGCATGGGTAATATTGAAACTGTGCTTTCCAGTAGTATTGCTGCTGTTTTTTTTGCAGCTTTCATTGTTGCTGGAACTATGTGGTATGGTTCAGCAACTACTCCAATCGAATTATTTGGCCCCACCCGTTATCAGTGGGATCAGGGGTACTTCCAGCAAGAAATATATCGAAGAGTTGGCGCCGAACTAGCCAAAAATCTGAGTTTATCGGAAGCTTGGTCTAAAATTCCCGAAAAATTAGCTTTTTACGATTACATTGGTAATAATCCGGCGAAAGGGGGATTATTCAGAGCAGGTTCAATGGATAGCGGGGATGGCATAGCTGTTGGGTGGTTAGGGCACCCCGTATTTAGAGATAAAGAAGGGCGCGAACTCTTTGTACGTCGTATGCCTACTTTTTTTGAAACATTTCCGGTAGTTTTGGTAGATGGAGACGGAATTGTGAGGGCCGATGTTCCTTTTAGAAGGGCAGAATCCAAGTATAGTGTTGAACAAGTAGGGGTAACTGTTGAATTCTATGGTGGCGAACTCAATGGAGTCATTTATAGTGATCCTGCTACTGTGAAAAAATATGCTAGACGCGCCCAATTAGGTGAAATTTTTGAATTAGACCGGGCTACTTTGAAATCCGATGGTGTTTTTCGTAGCAGTCCAAGGGGTTGGTTTACTTTTGGACATGCTACGTTTGCTTTGCTATTCTTTTTCGGACACATTTGGCACGGTGCCAGAACCTTGTTCAGAGATGTTTTTGCCGGTATTGATCCAGATTTGGATGCTCAAGTAGAATTTGGAACATTCCAAAAACTTGGAGATCCAACTACAAGGAGACAAATAGTCTGATACAAAATGACTTTGTCATCTTTTACCTCTCTTTTTTATTTTATTTTTTATTATATATTATAATTATAGTTAGAGTATTTAAATTGAGATTTAGATAGAGTCTTTCTATTTCTAATTTATAATTCTATAATTTATATTTTCAACATTAATTGAATCTATTATCTATTTCATATTTATAATAGAAGATATTAGAAAAATAAAAAAAAAAAAATGAGAGTATAGAATCTATTGAATAGTAATAATAATTGACTATACTATATAGTAATAGTATATATAGTAAGACTCACTATAGAGTATATAGTTATATAATAATAGAGTCTTTTTATAGATTATAGATATAGATAGAGAATATAGTAATAGTAAATTGAGTAAATTCTCAATTGAAATTGAGAATTTATTTAGTAAATGATCCAAAATGAAAATAAATAGGTGTGGAAGCTATAATTATAAACCACGATCGAATCTATGGAAGCATTGGTTTATACATTCCTCTTAGTTTCTACTTTAGGGATAATATTTTTCGCTATCTTTTTTCGAGAACCACCTAAAGTTCCAACTAAAAAAATGAAATGATTTTTCATTATTTCCATTGAAGTGACGAGCCCCCCAATATGAATATGGGGGCTCGTTACTTCAACTAGTCCCCATGTTCTTCGAAGGGATCTCTTAATTTTTGAGAGGGTTGCCCAAAAGCGGTATATAAGGCGTACCCAGTAAAGCTTACAAGTAAACCGGATATGGAGATGGCGACTAGGGTTGCTGTTTCCATTTTTTTTTTTTTTCGAAAATTTCAAGATCACAATGGATCACGATAATGCCGTTTATTTACAACTACAACGAAATGGTATACAAAGTCAACAGATTACAACCCATGATGAAAGAGGATTTATGGCTACAAAAACCGCTGAGAGTAGTTTGAAATCTGGGCCAAGACGAACTGGCGTAGGAAGTTTATTGAAACCATTGAATTCGGAATATGGAAAAGTAGCTCCAGGGTGGGGGACTACACCACTTATGGGAGTCGCAATGGCTCTATTTGCAATATTTCTATCTATTATTTTGGAAATTTATAATTCATCAGTTTTACTGGATGGAATTTCAACGAATTAGTTCATAAAAAATAGGACTTTCTAGCTTTTTAATCAAAAAAGATTATTTTACTTAGACTTACTTAATGCTTAAAAGACTTAATACTTCAACTTAAGATTACTTAAGACTTGGATTTATAGACCATTCTGGTAGTTCGATCGTGAAATTTATTTGTTTCGATATTTTATTTCCGGAATATGAGCGTGTGACTTGTTATAATTGATCCTATTGATAATACAGAGAATGGATCTGTCATCTCTATCAAGATGATTCTACTTCGTCAGATATTTATTCTAGTCTCTGGAGCACGGACTATATAGAAATAGAATAGATAAAGAAAAGAAATATTTGAACTATGATTCATACCTATTATTCAGACCTCGCAACCGGACTAAAAAAAAAAAGGGAAATAGGTCTTTTATAAATAAAACAATTTTTCTTCTTTTGAACGAAAGAAAACTATTTCTCTATATTTTATTGAGTCATTACATTCATTGAATGAAGTGATGATCAAATGGTTTTTACTCAGAGAACCTTTGAGTTTAGCTTCGGCTTTCTTAAATCATCGTGGTTCTAGTATGAATCTGAGGTTTCAATTGATTCATAGGGTCTCAACAAGAGAATTCCTAAAAAAAAACAGGGAAGAGAAGATTCAAAAGGCCTGTCACAATTCACATAAAGAAAGACGAATGAGCCAACTTGAGATTGTATTTATTGGCATTATCATCACAAAGAAGAGATTCCGGATTTTTCTTACTTCGCTTCATATCTTTGGGTCAAATCGAGTTAAGAGGTTAAGCTCCAAGAAGTTGAAAACTATTTATTCCATATCCGTTGAAACCAGTATTTGTGTGTTTTGCCTTGAGCCGTACGAGATGAAATTTTCATATACGGCTCTCGGAGGGGGAATCTTTCTTGGATTACCTATCTCAATAAAGTATATGATTGGTTCGAGGAACGTCTCGAGATTCAAGCGATTGCAGATGATATAACCAGTAAATATGTTCCTCCTCATGTCAACATATTTTATTGTCTAGGGGGGATTACTCTTACTTGTTTTTTAGTACAAGTAGCTACGGGTTTTGCTATGACCTTTTACTATCGTCCAAC